AGTGACCCTATGAGAGATTTTTATAACTAGTTTATTTCTCTTCTATCTCCCATCTATCTATTTTCTTTAGTTATTCACTAGAGCAATTATGATCTGGAAGTAGATCCGGGGCAAGTGTTCGAATCTATTATGACATAGCCATTAGGTGCTCAACGGACCTTTTTTCAGATTCTTTGAATCTTATAAAAATCTTTCTGGGCTTTTAATTAGTAATTAGCTAGTGCAAAAAAAATTTTCTTTTTTGTGTAATCGAGAGTATTCATATCTTAATTTGAAGTTCCTAGATAGAGAATAGAACTACTTTAGATTTGATGTCTTACATGTAACATTTTACTATTATTCAAAATACTATGAGTAGTAATTAGCCATTACTAAGATCAATCCAAGTATCTATATTTAGTCATTCGAAAGTCTTTTTGATTAGTTCTAATATGCATAACTTTCATAGCAATAGCATAAAATAAAAATATATTATCTACTCTGTGTATTTTTGATCTTTCAAAAATACTAGACGAAATAGAACGATCTTCGATCTTAGAAGAGATATAATGAAATTCTTTTATTGGTTCTTCCCGAAAAAAAGATCTGTTTTCTTTAACTGATGGAGACAGCATTCTAAAAATACAAAAAAAATCGAAAATCTTAAAAAAAAAAAAAAGAAAAGTGATTATTCTTATTCGAAACGCCTCGTGATCTTTAACCAATTTTGCGCTTCAATATAATTACCAGGAGTAAGCGCTATAGCTTGTTTCCAATACTCAGCAGCTTGATCGAACCAAGCCTCTGCAATTTCAGAATCTCCCTGTCGAATGGCCTGTTCTCCCCGGTTGGAATAGGCGGGTTCATTCCTTCCCTGAGAACCGTACTTGAGAGTTTCCTACCTCATACGGCTCGGCAGTAAATTCTTTTAGTGTCCCTCATTTTCCATTTTTGAATCTACCATATTGAATTGAATCAGATTTATCATCGATCTATCTAGTTTTTTTTTCTTGAGTTAACTAAAAGAGTTTAATTACATGAGTTTGAAACTTTCATTTTGATTAATAATAAGTTTTCTTGAGTTTTATCTGTTTTCCCGCCTTCAGAAGACTAAAGCATAGGAATTTTTAGAATTTTCTGAAAGAGAACTATCTCGGTTTCATATATCAATTTATATAGAATCTTTTATCAATTTATATAGAATCTTTGAAAAAGACTTTTCTTCGTAAAAAAGAAAAGACTTACTATCTTTGGGATCTGATGCTACACCGCTGCTCAATCTCTTAGGGGATCAACTCTATTACATAAGTGGATTCCTCACTTTTATCTAATATCATGATATAGACATAATAAGTAAGCAGTTCTTATTGTATCGGCCCAAAAACTTGCCAATTGATCTTTACGGTGCTTCCTCTATCAATTAGATATTTTATCCATAGAATAAAGTATCTAGGCATATATTTTTTTTCTATGAACTTTCTTTCTTTGCTACAGCTGATAAAAATCGTTGTTTTGAACGACATATATGTAGAAAGCCTATTTTTTTTTTCGAGTATTTATTAACGAATTGGATTTGTCTTTCCTTTTTTCTTTCTATAGTGGAGATAGTCGCACGTAATGACAGATCACGGCCATATTATTAAAAGCTTGTGGTAAAAACGGGTTTCGTTCTAGTGCCCGAAAATAATATTCCAAAGCTTTTGTATGTTCTCCGTTACTTGTGTAGATAAGGCCTATGTTATAGAGTATATAACTTCGATCATAAGGATCAATTTCTAGTCGCATAGCTTCATAATAATTCTGTAAAGCTTCCGCATAATTTCCTTCTGATTGAGCCGACATCCGTTACGGTCGTCATTCGATTCAAAGAATCTCCGCTACAGAACCGTACGTGAGATTTTCATCTCATACGGCTCCTCCCTTATGTGCATAATGAATATTATGGAATAAAAAAAAGCTGAAAATATTTTCATTATAAATTGAGCAGGGCTAGTGTTTTTACAAGAAATCTCTAGTCAACCCTTTTTGCAAAAGATCTTTTTCTTAACATCAAGTGGGTTAGACTATATAGATAAAAAAAAGTAACTCCAACAATTTCTTTGTCTCCTACGCCTTGTAATTTCCAGGAATTAATCACTTCAACAGTCTTCGATGGTTATACGGGTATCCAAAGTACGAACGAGATGGATGTTTGTTGTGCCAACCATTCTTGTTAATCCCTATCCCGATAAGGAAAAGAGGTAATTTAGATAACAAAGTTTTCGTATTGTTGATTTCTAGGCATAGTGCTTTTTTCCTTATGTCGCCTATTGGTACTAGTGGAGTAGGGTTGACCTGCAACACAGAACCCATAGGTGTAACCTTTCGCTCAATACTCAAATAAAAAATTGAAGCATCTAAGGATACATTAATCGAGGATACACGACAGAAAGACTTTGTTTATTTACAAACTTCACCTTCAACAAGCGTAGATTTCTTTCACTAATCTTTTTTCTTTCTATCCCGAATCATATCTATACTA